TTTGAAAAAAAAAACTTCATTTCTTATAATGTTTTTGAAAACTTCATTAATTAATTTAGAGCATCCCTTATTCGCGGATAGTATCTTATCTATCTTTCAAAGTTAGAAGAAAGAAGGAATCGCTCGATTTCATTTTCCTGAATGACACAATTACAATATATATTTCTGTCGATCAGCTATTATGCAAAGCAAATCCTTTTCGAATAGATCCTTATCCTTACTCTACTCTATTTAGTATCTCATCAAAGTTGAATTTTTTCTAAGTCCATTAGAATAAGTTCTATTTTATCAAAAGATTTCCCTCTATTTTTTTTTGTTTGTTCACTACTTTCTATATGTATACGTAATAAATATAAAAAAAGGGTTCTGATAAACATGGAAAAAATAGAAACTAATAAGGATAGTAATTTTTGACGAACGGGATCAAAAACCGTTTTTATGTAGACACAAGAAAGAAATGTAGAAAATTCCTTTCTTGTGTCAAAGAAAAGACTAAGAAGAAGAAGGCGAATAATCCTTTGTTTTCTATTCTCCACTTACTTATCTTATGTTTAGTATCCAGTGAAATTTTAGATGTTATTCTATTAGAATAGAAAAAGATTGATCCATTCTATGACATTTCAATCTCACAAGAGTGACCTAGTGACACCGCTCGAATTTGGCTTGAAAAAAAAGGAAGGGATAAAGTCAAATAATCTTCTTCACAATATACATACTATGACTAGGAATGCGGTACAAATAATTCCCGATATCGACATCTGGAATAGAAACAAGCAAAAAGCTTTTCATAATTTTTGATCATACATAACATATACAGAACATAATTGAATTCCCAAAACAAGAATTTGATTCTTTTTACGAACTTGATATTGGAAATCCGAGAATCTAGAAATTCATTTCGGACAATTGAACCTTCTCAAACTGTTTCTTCTTAAGAACCAAAAATATTTGTGCCAAAATAACAGATGCCAAGAAGAACAAAAGGCCTTGGACACGGAATGGATCTTGAAGTACTATTTCCGCATCCCCTTGACCAAATCCACCCACATTAGGATTACTCGTTAATGGCTGATCAACTTTGATAGATTCGCCTTCGGAAACAAGAAGTTCTGGCCCTGGGGGGATAATATCAACTACTTGACGTTCATCTGACGCATCCGATATGGTTATTTCGTACCCCCCTTTTTCTTTTCGTATGATTTTACTTACTACACCAGCCGCTGTAGCATTATAAACTGTATTGTTACTCTTGCTCCCATCGGGATAAATCTGACCCCTTCCTCTGTTCCCACCTACATATATGGGATATTTTAAGAAGTGAACATCTTTATTAGTAGCGGGGTCCGGGGAAAGAATAGGAAAGGTGACTTCACTATATTTCTGACCAGAAACAGGACCTATCACAAGAATATTTTTTTTAGTGGGGCGATAGCTCTGAAAAGACAGATTTCCTATCTTTTCTTTCATCTCGGGCGAAATACGATCGGGGGGGGCTAATTCAAATCCCTCAGGTAAAATAAGAACAGTCCCCACATTCAAACCTCCCTTTTTACCATTAGCAAGAACTTGTTTAACTTGCATATCATAAGGAATTCGAACAACCGCTTCAAATACAGTATCAGGAAGTACCGCTTGCGGAACCTCAATATCCACGGGCTTATTAGCTAAATGGCAATTGGCACATACAATACGCCCGGTCGCTTCTCGTGGATTTTCATAACCCTGCTGTGCAAAAATGGGATATGCATTGGAAATGGATGTCCGAGTTATGATATATATCATTAGCGATACGGAAATAGATCGAATAATCTCTTTCTTTATCCAAGAAAAGGTGTTTTTAGTTTGCATGGTCCAATCATTGATCCCGAAAATTTCTACAATAAAATTAGGTAGGTCGCTTGTATAGTTCCCTATCCACAATTCTGCTATTTACTGTACTGAAATCATTTTACTGGAATATAGGAGTAGGAGAAATCCCTGTAGGGTAGAAAGAGTAAGTACGTCTTAAAATTGAAATGCTTTGCTTATGTACCTTATGTTACAAAGTAACAAATATTATAGTTGGATCAGTCATTCATTGAATGATAAATCACTACAAGTGATGGAGATACACGATTTAAATACCGGAAGATCCAATATTTAAAAATTGTATCCAGAATGACTGGAAAAGTAGAAACAAGACCAGATATAATTTGATCGTTGTGAGCAAATCCAAAATCTTTGTAGACATAGCCAATCATTAGTTCCCAACCATGGGGCGAATGGAATCCGATACATAAATCAGTTAATAAAAGAATAGAAAAAGCTTTTATTGTGTCACTTAAGTTATATAGGAATTCTTGAACCCAAGAGTTAAGAATAGCAAGTTCTTCATTACCCAGAATAGAATAACCACTTAAAATAATGAAAGAGGTTATATTTGTCGATAAGTGCAAAATCATATGGATATGATCCTCATTGTGCATCTTGATCAATTGGATCGTTTCTTTGTGGATTCCTATACGAAGTGTTTGTAGATGTGTTTCCGGGTATTCTTTTATCATTTCGTCCAAGAGTAAGAGTTCTTCCAATTCTATGAATTTTTCTAGAATACTCTTTTCTTGAATATCAGTCAAAAAAGTTTCGGATTGCCTAGTATTCCACCAATTAGTAATCCAAAATTCAAGACATTTATTAAATGAGAGAGAGATCCACCAGGGCAAAAATACTCTAGATGTAAGATATAGAAGAGGAAGAAATGCTTTCTTTTTTGCCATTTTTTCATCTTTGAATTGTTAATGAACCCACCTCATTTGTTGAATCTATGTGATCTACTATTTCTATTAACCCTAAGTTCTATTCCAAGGCATCGGACCTATGAATCTATTCCCTGTTTTTTATTTGTGATTTAGTAATGAGTCCTTGAATTTAGAAAGAATACAGAAATAGAATAAGAGCCCGTTTCGAATGAAGAAATAAGAAAAAATATTGTTTCCAGATACCTCAATTGAATTGATCAAATTCGAAGCCCTTTTCGATGAATGCTTGAAAGAACCAACCAATTCAAGCAAGTAATGAATATTATTCGGATTTCAAGCCAAAAGAACTCCCCTTGTCCTTTCTATCAAAAAAGAAAATCTTTCGAAAAAAAAAATGGCCGGCTACCCACAGTTATAGTCCAGGAAAAATGGAGCGAGATTTATGAAGAATATTCTGATCTAACGATCACAAATTCAAAAACTAATGATCAAAAATGAGTGGCAAAACAAGACAGAAAAGTTATCCTTATAAGAGATACAAGCAGTCCTTTGCCTTTGATCATTAAGAAACACAAAAGAAAAAAAAGATAAAAAAAAAAGAAAGGTCGATTGACAAAAGAAAGGAGAGAGCATTTACAAGATATGATCTATTTGTATCTAACCTATCAATTCATATTGAAAATAAAAAGAGAAATCCTTTATTCCGAAATGTTTTGATATACGAGATGAATCTATTATTTTATTTCGATTTGTTACTTTTACTTGTTTTTTACTGAATTGAGTTGAGTGGATTTCCATACGCATAAATTATTTTTTATGCGGACAAAAAAAGTTTCGTTTTATGGATGTTCCATATACGTCTACTTTGGATCGAATGAACGTTCTGAAAAAACTTTATTAAGCTATGCTATGCTGAAGAAAGAAAAGAGAATTCTTGAATTTTTTCCCTGCCGATGGGAAAGAATTTCTTCTTCAGTTCAAGTTCATTTCAAAATACTTCAATCGGTACGCGCAAGAAATAGGCCAATTCGGCGGCTTTTTGCTCAATTTCACGCGGAGTCAAATTCTCATCAGTACGCGTCAAGGGAACGGCCCCCTGTCCTTTGATTTCCATATAAAGGACACGACGAGCATAAATACCCTCTTTAACTTCTATTCGGATGGACTGAATATCTTTCATACGAAATCGTAGGAAGATGCGACGATTTTTTCCAGGAAATCCCCAACGAAAAATACACACTATTCCTTCTTTTCTATCGAATCGATCATAGCCACTACCTACATTCCACGAAATTGTGCACCACAAATAGGAACTAATAAAGAGACCTGCGATACCGTAGAAAGACATCACGATCCCTTGTGGAAAAAAAAGAATTTGTTGAGAGGGAACTAAAGATATCAAATTCTTACCGAGATAACTGGAAGATCCAACTAATACGAATCCTAGTGAACCTAAAAAAAGGATAAAGGCCCAGCAGAAATTACTTATTTTTCGAGACCCCACTCTAAGTTCTATCCATATGTGTTCTGATCGCCAACTCATACTAGATCCAGTTGCATTTTATTGGAATTGAGAAAATAGTCCAAATGAATTTGACTTTCCTTTTTTTGTTTCCGAAGTAACTCTCATCAACTAGCATCATTCGGATGTAACCCTTTAGGAGTAATTCATCTAATTGGTTAGATCCAATTGGTTAGGTCTAAAATAAGAATATCCCTTTTCTATGATCTCCTATAGATATCCACATATAGATACATTGACTTTACATTTCATACATCCACCTCGATTCCGATCTATTTGAAAATTGCTATAATTTATTTACCCATATATTTACGCATACATAAGATCTATGTTCGGAGGAAACCGCCATATTCTACTACTACTAAATAGATATCTGTGTTATCTATATCTAAGTCTTGAAAAAAAATAGATAAGATTTGCACCTATCGAATCTAAAAAATCTTGTTTTTTTGAACATGAAGAGATAAAGAAGCCATTGCAATTGCCGGAAATACTAGGCCCACTAAAGGCACAAAGAGAGAGGGTAAGTTGTTAAGAGTTGTCATAGAATGGGTACCTCGATTTAATATTTGTACCTGTTATTGTTAGAAAGATATCTTAGAATAATTATAATTCGTATATAATTAGATTGAGTATATCTAAGTGAGTATATATATTAAATAATAAGTGCAAGGAATAGATAATTAAATAAATGAGACTTATTCTTCTTTATCTTTCTACATGAAATATAGAAATATACGTATGATAATCTATTCTATTCTTGTCTTCAAATTAGAATTGAATTCTCATTTTTATTTTATTTAATAAATAAAGAAATAAAGAGTTTCTTACAAATTCCCGAAGGATTCGTTAGAATTCAATCCAACAACAGGATTCTTAGTAAAAATAGAGATTCTCGGAAGATAGAGTAGAAAGAAAAGATACTCTATATCTCTATTTTCTATATTTGAATTATATATACTATACATACGAAGCAAGAAGGAAAGATGACCTTAGGTTTATTTTATTTGCCTTGCCCAATTTGAATTTCGAAGAAGGAACCATTTTTTTTATCTTGTTGATAGAGATAGAGGTTTCCTAATTAATAATCAGTAATATCGGTATAAAAAAAAGAATTATCCGCACGATTCTTTATACAATTTACAATTAAATATTATGATTATGTCACCAAAGAAAAAAGAAATTCTTCCTTAGAATTTTTACTTTGATTCCGATAAACTATCTAATTGTTCGCTACAAATACAAAAATGTAACTAAATTAAATAAAAATAATTTGACTTAAGGCTCTACTTAACTTAATAAGTGAATTTTAATTCAAAGGAAAAAAAGCGTGAAGCTTAAATAACTCACTCAGAACACCCTTTAAAGGATTACGTGGTACAATTGGATCGAATAAGCCCTTATCGAATAAATATTCAGCCGCTTGTGAACCTTCAGGTACTATCTTATTCAATGTTTGTTCAATTACTCTTTTACCTGCGAATGCAATATAAGCATTCGGTTCGGCAATAATGATATCCCCCAACATCCCAAAACTAGCCGTTACCCCACCAGTAGTAGGAGATGTAAGGATTGATACATAGAATAACTTTTTATGGGATTGATAATCATATAAAGCAGCAGATATTTTAGCCATTTGCATCAAGCTCAAGCTTCCTTCTTGCATACGTGCTCCTCCGGAAGCACACACTAGAATCAGAGGTAAAAATTTATTGGTAGCGTACTCGATCAAACGGGTGATTTTCTCGCCTACTACGGATCCCATACTACCCCCCATAAACTGAAAATCCATAACTCCAATTGCTATGGGAATACCGTTTAGTCGACCTGTGCCTGTTTGAACAGCATCGGTTAATCCTGTCTTTCTTTGATAAGAATCAATACGATCTTTATAAGGTTCCTCCTCCGAATGAAATTCAATAGGATCCAGAGAAACCATGTCTTCATCCATAGGATCCCAAGTACCTGGATCAATCGAAAGTTCGATTCGATCTGAACTACTCATTTTCAAATGATATCCACATTGGTCACAAATATTCATTTTGGACTTCAAAAGTTTCTTATAATTTAATCCATAACAATTTTCGCATTGAACCCACAAATGCCTATATTTTTGAGTCAAATCGAAATCAGTAGAATTTTCTCTTCGAGTGAAATCAATACCATTCCTGCTAGTTCTTATACTGGAGCTCCCCCTTTCATTACTATTTCTACTTTCACCATAAATGGAACTATAAATGTAACTGTCACTGGAATTGTCACTACTACTTAAAAAGGAACTCTCAATACAAATTTGAGAACCAAGATAAGAGTTAATGCACCTAGTAATGTGATTATTCCAACTGTATTTAGTATCATACATGGAATGATCACAGGGCGGATCGTCATTCTTCGATCCATTCTTCAGATAAGCATAAGTCCAATAACTAAAAAAAGAACTTTCTCGTTCACTCAGTAAAGAAGGATCATTGTCAATCTCAAAAATTTGATTAGTAATATCCAAATATATGGAATAAATATTCCTATTACTATCTCTAACTAAAAAGGTGTCATCAGAGATAAAATTACGAACGTCCCTGACACCCACTAAATGATTAGCATTACTGTAACTAGAACTTTCACTCCAACTAGGAATCTTTTTATCCATATCGTTTATAACCGGATCCTCACTTACACTGGTTTTTTCAATAGGATCACCAAACCTATCGATTGATTTACTTAGCCCACACCTGTATTCTAATTTTCCTTTATACAACATCGAATTGAACCACCATTTTTCCATAGAACTTTCTTGCCCCTATTTACGTGAAAATACAATAGATGAATAGTCATTCGATGAAAAATCATTTGAATATTTCATTTTATATCGGAATAAGCATAGAGATCCAATCACTAGATCATTAACTAATAAAATAAGGAATGAGTTTTGAAAAAAGGATTTTCTTTTGTTTTGTGAGAACCCGGAGTATTACTTCACTATAACTATATAGTTATGATGGAACTCTTTTTTATTATAGAATATTCTAAATATTTTTTTGAATTCGAAATTGAAATAGCGATTTCCTTCATCTTGTGTCAAATTCGCATCGAAAAAAAAAGAAATATTTGTTCTCTTTTATCAATAACTTTTTTCGTAAAATCTCGTCTATTCCAACACGGAACGAAAAGGACAATATACAGGATGGGTAGAAAAGGTTGTGATACTTGACTCCATTCATGATCCGAAACTAAGGGATTAAA